CACGTATGGGTTCAGGGAAGGGATCCCCCGAATATTGGGTATCCGTTGTTAAACCAGGTCGAATACTTTATGAAATGGGCGGAGTATCAGAAACTGTAGCCAGAGCAGCTATTTCAATAGCTGCGTGCAAAATGCCTATACGAACTCAATTTGTTATTTCAGGATAGAGATATAAAACTAAACAAAAGGGGTATTAAGGATTAAAAAATAACCACGCTTTACTTATTTCTTTTCTGTTTTCTAGACAAACACTATTTCTTTTTTTCCTCATTCTTTGCATTGAAATAACGGATTCAAATAAAAATGATATGATTCAACCTCAGACTCTTTTGAATGTAGCGGATAATAGCGGAGCTCGAAAATTGATGTGTATTCGAATCATAGGGGCTGGTAATCACCGATATGCTCATATTGGTGACGTTATTGTTGCTGTAATCAAAGAAGCAGTGCCTAATATGCCTCTAGAAAGATCAGAAATAATTAGGGCTGTAATTGTACGTACACGTAAAGAACTCAAACGTGACAACGGTATGATAATACGATATGATGACAATGCAGCGGTTGTCATTGATCAAGAAGGAAATCCAAAAGGAACTCGAGTTTTTGGCGCGATTGCTCGGGAGTTGAGACAGTTAAATTTTACTAAAATAATCTCATTAGCTCCCGAGGTATTATAAATAAAATACTAGTAGATGAAATTATGATATAGTTATAGTAGGATATCTGAAATAGATCAAATTAGTAGATTGTGTCTCACGCATATACTTTGAAAAATGGAATAATTCCAGCAAAAAAACATGTTGATTATATCAAAATTAGGAAGCAACAAGAATAAAAATTCGTCATGGGTAGAGACGCTATTGCTGATATAATAACTTCGATAAGAAATGCTGACATGGGTAAAAACGGAACAGTTAGAATAGCATCTACTAATATAACTGAAAACATTGTTAAAATACTCCTACGGGAAGGGTTTATTGAAAATGTTAGAAAACATCAGGAAAGTAACAAATATTTCTTGGTTTCAACCTTGCGACATAGAAGAACTAGGAAAGGAATATATAGAACTATTTTAAAACGTATCAGTCGGCCGGGTCTACGAATCTATTCCAACTATCAACAAATTCCTAAGATTTTAGGCGGAATGGGGATTGTAATTATTTCTACTTCTCGAGGCATAATGACAGATCGAGAAGCTCGACTAGAAAGAATTGGCGGAGAAATTTTGTGTTATATATGGTGATCCTACTCTGGTATCCTAATTTTATCTCTAACTTCCTATTTGTTTGTGAAATAGAGAGGAAAGGTGAGTTATATAACTCTTCCTCCATTAGTTGATACTTCAAGGGAGGTTTACCTGGAATGAAAGAACAAAAATTGATTCATGAAGGTTTAATTACTGAATCACTTCCCAACGGTATGTTCCGGGTCCGTTTAGATAATGAAGATCTAATTTTAGGTTATATTTCAGGTAGGATCCGGCGCAGTTTTATACGGATACTGCCAGGGGATAGAGTCAAAATTGAAATAAGTCGGTATGATTCAACCAAGGGACGTATAATTTATAGACTTCGCAGCAAAGATTCGAACGATTAGATGATTTTTGAAAAAATTCCTTTCATAGGGATACAATTCAAAGTTAAAAAATACAAGAGACTTCTTTTCTTCCAAAGAATAGATTCAAATTAAGATAAGGAGTGAGGTGAGATATATGAAAATAAGGGCTTCCGTTCGTAAAATTTGTGAAAAATGTCGACTGATCCGTAGGCGCGGGCGAATTATAGTGATTTGTTCCAATCCGAGACATAAACAGAGACAAGGATAATTTTTCTAAAAAAAACTTTCTAAGGGGGTCCCTACAAAAATAAAAGAAAGGATTTGTTTTAACCTAAAATGGATATCTCCGTATCTTTCTGTATATTTCTGATTCATATTTATGAGATGATAAAATATGGCAAAACTTATACCAAAAATGGGTTCACGTAGGAATGGACGTATTGGTTCGCGTAAGAATGGACGTAGAATACCAAAAGGAGTTATTCATGTTCAAGCGAGTTTCAACAATACCATTGTAACTGTTACAGATGTACGAGGCCGAGTGGTTTCTTGGTCCTCCGCCGGTACTTCTGGATTCAAAGGCACAAGAAGAGGGACACCCTATGCAGCTCAAGCCGCTGCTGTAAATGCCATTCGTACTGTGGTTGATCAGGGTATGCAACGAGCCGAAATTATGATAAAAGGTCCTGGTCTCGGAAGAGATGCAGCATTACGAGCCATTCGTAGAAGTGGTATACTATTAAGTTTCGTGCGTGATGTAACACCTATGCCGCATAATGGATGTCGACCTCCTAAAAAAAGACGTGTGTAGAAATAAGAATTAAACGTATTTCAAGAGAAATAAATGATTCAATGATCTGATTAAATAATAATATTAGTATGGTTCGAGAGGAAGTAACAGGATCCACTCGAACACTACAGTGGAAATGTGTTGAATCAAGAG